ATTGAAAAGAATCAATATCAATTAGTTCTGTATCTATTTTTCTTTTCTTATCTTATTAAGTAAAAAATTCGATTCAAATCCAAGAATAAGTAAATAATTAAGATTTTCTAGTTAATGGTTCAATTTGTCCTGAGTTGTTGGTTTATGAAAAAAAAACTTCATTTTTCATTTCAATAGAAATAAGAGAGGAGGTTTTTTTTAGGCATTGTGTCTTTGGAGATACTATACAATTAAACAATTAATTGAAGGGATAAATCCAATCAAAAAAAAATTCTTTTAGGAAAGATATTAAGAGAAAATGGAATTCAAGGAGCAAGTACAATAAAAAAAGAAGTTTAGTAATCTTCCAGAGGGGAAAAGTTTTAGTCTAGTTTATATCATTTTGGCGACATGGCCGAGTGGTAAGGCGGGGGACTGCAAATCCTTTTTCCCCAGTTCAAATCCGGGTGTCGCCTGATCAACACAAGACTCAAAATTCCTTATTATGTTCGGCCAATATATAACTCAATGGATTATTCTATCACAGACGTAAAAGAACTGTTGCTACTTGCTTGATTCTAAGCATCTGTCGCTTCTCAAAACTCAAAAGGATGGAAATCCTTGCGTCAAGATTCTAGTGGAAAAGAATTTTGAAGTCCTTCCAATACAATGGAGTGTCTACGGACTGGATCTTCTCGATCTCTAAGCCGGACAGGCAAGCTAATTAGTGGGTGTGAAAAGAGCAGGAAAATACTTTGGATACAGACTCATGAAAGCCTATAAATGCGCAGGCATTTAATCAATATTAGATTGAACGGTTACGTGGCTTTTTTAGAAAAAAGTGAAAAAAGTCTTTCTTTTTTCACTAACCTATAGCCAAGAATGAAATAGGCTATCGCCCGATTGTCACTCTTGAACCAATCGGGGGATAGTAAAAATGAAATCAAATAGGAAAGATAGGGAGGAATGATTGATCTTCATTCCATATTGTTTATGTCTTTTATTTATGAAGGTCAACAAAAGAAACAATAGATTTTATTATCTATGTGTTCAATTAATAACATTCCCTTACTACTTCCACGAATGGCAAGGCCTATTTTGTGTAGGCTTAATGTTTCCTGTTTCTACTAGAAAAATCATATAAAAACTTATTCGAAGTGTATTTAGTGTATTGATTTATCAAGAGTCTTCGGTCAGAATCCTTTTTGACTGTTCACTATTGATCCACTATTATTAGTGAACAATAATGGACTAATTCCTTCATATTTAGCGAAATAGGGGACATCATTCACATGGATATAGTAAGTCTTGCTTGGGCTGCTTTAATGGTAATCTTTACATTTTCCCTTTCACTCGTAGTGTGGGGACGAAGTGGACTCTAAGTACTACTAATTAAAGTGATGAATCAAACTTTCTCAATTGTTTTCTAGATAGTTCTGTAAAGCGCTTTAAATTATTACATTTGTTTATTTAATTCAAACATCTTTATTTCAAAGTTCCATTGTATTCTGGTCTGGTATAGTAATTAATGTACTATATGACTAATACTCTTTTTTCAATCAAACAGATATTTCAACGGATTCTCCTGCTCTGCTCGTATTCCGAGAGTAAAGAGTATACAGAAAGAGCTTCCAACCGAATTCTTACTAAATTCATAAACCAACCAAAATTTACCACATATATCGACAATGAGTAAGAGCGGATTCCCTTTTATTTCTTTTAAATGCTTCTTTTTGAAAAAGAAAGGAGTACTTTTTTGAAAAGAAATGGATACGTACTTTTGATGTTCAATCATTTTTACGACTCCTTTTCTAAATCCGAATAAGTTCCGTTCCCGTGGAACTCCTTGAATTTTTGGTTAGTGGTGTAACCAATTACTTCTTCATAATGTCAAAAAAATGACTAGGTGTTATATATACCCATATTGCTTTTTACTTCATTGATTTTATTCTTTGGATGTATATCAGGATTCATAGTTCATATTTGAACTCAAAAAAGAAACCCTGGAATTCGAATGGTAAGACTAAGAGTTGTCTTTTGCTTTTTTGAGCTTGATTGGAATCAATCAATCCAAATCAAATGGATGAAACAAAGAATTAGAATAGGGTAATATTAAGATTACATATACCTAATTCATATTCCATATAGGATATATGAAGATCAATATTTTGATTGATCTATATTAATCGATAGAAGCCGACTTTCTATACTTCACTAAAACTAAAAAAGTTATATAGTATGGTAGAAAGAAATATATTAATCTTTCTTTCTACCATACTATCAGATCTCATAGAATATTGCTGATTGTCGTTCGCTCATTTCATTAAAAATCAAAAGACGAAGCTTTTATTTATTCATTTTTTATTTATTCAATGATTAATTAAGAGCTAAGAATAAGAAGTCAAGTTTCATTCAAATTAATTATTTTGACTTATGGTTTTTACATATATGATAAGTAAAAAGGCAGTAGGAACTAGAATGAACAGTGCAGTAGCAATAAATGCAAGAATATTTACTTCCA